CAAGAAGCAATCGATATTTCACGATCAAAGGTATAGTACTGCTTGTAGTAGCGGTCCTTATATCTCGTATTAACAATCGAAAGATGGTCGAAAGAAAAAATCTCTATTTGATGGGGCTTCTTCCTATACCTATGAATTCCATTGGACCCAGAAATGAGATATTGGAAGAATCTTTTTGGTCTTCCAATATCAATAGGTTGATTGTTTCGCTCCTGTATCTTCCAAAAGGGAAAAAGATTTCTGAGAGTTATTTCATGGATCCGCAAGAGAGTACTTGGGTTCTCCCAATAAATAAAAAGTGTATCATGCCTGAATCTAACCGGGGTTCGCGGTGGTGGAGGAACCGGATCGGAAAAAAGAGGGATTCTAGTTGTAAGGTATCTAATAAAACCGTAGCTGGAATTGAGATCTCATTCAAAGAGAAAGATAGCAAATATCTGGAGTTTCTTTTTTTATCCTATACGGATGATCTGATCCGCAAGGACCATGATTGGGAATTGTTTGATCGTCTTTCTCCGAGGAAGAAGCGAAACATACTCAACTTGAATTCGGGACAGCTATTCGAAGTCTTAGGGAAAGACTTGATTTGTTATCTCATGTCTGCTTTTCGTGAAAAAAGACCAATTGAAGGGGGGGGTTTCTTCAAACAACAAGGAGCTGAGGCAACTATTCAATCAAATGATATTGAGCATGTTTCCCATCTCTTCTCGAGAAACAAGTGGGGTATTTCTTTGCAAAATTGTGCTCAATTTCATATGTGGCAATTCCGCCAAGATCTCTTCGTTAGTTGGGGGAAGAATCAGCACGAGTCGGATTTTTTGAGGAACGTATCGAGAGAGAATTTGATTTGGTTAGACAATGTGTGGTTGGTAAACAAGGATCGGTTTTTTAGCAAGGTACGGAATGTATTGTCAAATATTCAATATGATTCCACAAGATCCATTTTCGTTCAAGTAACGGATTCTAGCCAATTGAAAGGATCTTCTGATCAATCCAGAGATCGTTTCGATTCCATTAGAAATGAGGATTCCGAATATCACACATTGATCGATCAAAGAGAGATTCAGCAACTACTAAAAGTAAAAGAAAGATCGATTCTTTGGGATCCTTCCTTTCTTCAAACGGAAGGAGCAGAGATAGAATCAGATCGATTCCCGAAATGCCTTTTTGGATCTTCCTCAATGTCCCGGCTATTCGCGGAACGTGAGAAGCAGATGAATAATCATCTGCTTCCGGAAGAAATCGAAGAATTTCTTGGGAATCCTACAAGATCAATTCGTTCTTTTTTCTCTGACAGATGGTCAGAACTTCATCTGGGTTCGAATCCTACTGAGAGGTCCACTAGAGATCAGAAATTTTTGAAGAAAAAACAAGATGTTTCCTTTGTTCTTTCCAGGCGATCGGAAAATAAAGAAATGGTTGATATATTCAAGATAATTACGTATTTACAAAATACCGTCTCAATTCATCCTATTTCATCAGATCCGGGATCTGATATGGTTCCGAAGGATGAACCGGATATGGACAGTTCCAATAAGATTTCATTCTTGAACAAAAATCCATTTTTTGATTTATTTCATCTATTCCATGGCCGGAACAAGGGGGGATACACGTTACACCACGATTTTGAATCAGAAGAGAGATTTCAAGAAATGGCAGATCTATTCACTCTATCAATAACCGGGCCGGATCTGGTGTATCACAGGGGATTTGCCTTTTCTATTGATTCCTACGGGTTAGATCAAAAAAAATTCTTGAATAAGGTATTCAACTCCAGAGATGAATCGAAAAAGAAATCTTTATTGATTCTACCTCCTCTTTTTTATGAAGAGAATGAATCTTTTTATCGAAGGATCAGAAAAAAATCGGTCCGGATCTACTGCGGGAATGATTTGGAAGATCCAAAAATAAAAACGGCGGTATTTGCTAGCAACAACATAATGGAGGCAGTCAATCAATATAGATTGATCCGAAATCTGATTCAAATCCAATATAGCACCTATGGGTACATAAGAAATGTATCGAATCGATTCTTTTTAATGAATAGATCCGATCGCAACTTCGAATATGAAATTCAAAGGGATCAAATAGGAAATGATACTCTGAATCATATAACTATAATGAAATATACGATCAACCAACATTTATCGAATTTGAAAAAGAGTCAGAAGAAATGGTTTGATCCTCTTATTTCTCGAACCGAGAGATCCATGAATCGGGATCCTGATGCATATAGATACAAATGGTCCAATGGGAGCAAGAATTTCCAGGAACATTTAGAACATTTCATTTCTGAACAGAAGAACCGTTTTCAAGTAGTGTTCGATCGATTACGTATTAATCAATATTCGATTGATTGGTCCGAGGCTATCGACAAACAAGATTTGTCTAAGTCACTTCGTTTCTTTTTGTCCAAGTCACTTCTCTTTTTGTCCAAGTCACTTCCCTTTTTGTCCAAGTCACTTCCCCTTTTCTTTGTGAGTATCGGGAATATCCCCAT